TAGAGCCATCGAACCGGCCCAACCAGCAACCAGAGCTGTATGCATTATATGGACAGAAATCAATCGACCGGGATCATTCAATACGACAGTATGAACACGATACCAAGGCAAACCCATGGAAATACCTCTTTATCAAAGAAAAATAGACACTATGTAACTTTATTGCATTAGAAAAAACTATGCTATTGATATTCTCTTTTCAGTGGATTATCTCGAAGCAAGGGTTAATGTTAATATTTGTATTTGTTCTATTCTGTTGGTACTAATGGAACAATTCTGTTCGTAGGAACAAAGATAAACAGATCTATTCTATACCCAATAAGTACCAATACGCAATGGGGGTTGATCCCATTTTCTATGAGTGAATGCACCCATACTTGTTCATCATTCGAAGGCCCTATTCGTAAAAATTTTCCTTTATTCATTCTGTCTTCTTTTATGAACTTATCCAATCTAAGGATAAAATATGATGAAGGCCAATATTATGAAGACAATAAACTCATTGTTACGTTTCCATACCAAAGTGAAATAAAGTACTAAATTCTTTTTTCTGTTTTTTTATGCCTATTGGTGTTCCAAAAGTGCCTTTTCGAAATCCTGGAGAGGACGATATATCTTGGATTGACGTATAGTGCGGCTTGTCAGATATATTGGGTCATATGGTATTTTCCCGTTCTCTCCCTCGATCGAGATATCCTCTGTTTCGCCCAAGAAAGATTGATTGAATCATCAACAATTTGGAGCGTGAAGTTCAATTAGATCCATTTTATTTTTGGGGGGATCCAGATTAATATTATCAAATAATTTATGGTTGGCTTAGTTGGATCAATAAAATGAAGTATACAGGCTCCGTTTATAAAAAACCCAATTGGTAATATATGATTACTATATTGTATCATAAATGATTTTATTTATAAATAGAAATAGGAGTGATCTCAAACTGTTAATCAATCGAGTAATAGGATGAATACGTCGAATATTTGGTGAAGACATGAAATAAATAAAAAAAGGAAGTTGTAGTAAAAAGAAGTGGTATTGGGAGCATTTGTCCTATATGTGCAAATCGAAGTCGATCGGATCTTTACCCGGAGTAGAGCATAAACCTAAAAAAATTAAGAAGGCCCATTTAGAAACAAGAAAATGACATCGTGATTTGGATCGGATCTCGATGAGACAATACATCAATGATAAGTTAGTTCGATAAGTTTAATGAATTCTTTTTTTTTTTATTTTATATATATTTATATATATTATATGGAAGGGTCAAAACTCATCTTTCTTGAAAAATCGAAGAAAAAGCCCCCTCGTTTTAGAAAGAGCTTGCTATGAAAAAAAAGAGGGCTGGAATCTACACATTGATTCTTTTTCGCGATTTTTTTTAGAACCGTATGCATCAAAAGGTGCATGTACGGTTCCTGAGGGATACAATTTTATCCTAATCAACCGACTTTATCGAGAAAGATTACTTTTTTTAGGCCAAGAGGTTGAGAGCGAGATCTCGAATCAACTTATTGGTCTTATGATATATCTCAGTATAGAGGATGAAAACAAAGATCTGTATTTTTTTATAAATTCTCCTGGCGGATGGGTACTACCCGGAATAGCTATTTATGATACTATGCAATTTGTGCCACCAGAGGTACATACAATATGCCTGGGATTAGCCGCTTCAATGGGATCTTTTATCCTGGTCGGAGGAACAATTACCAAACGTCTAGCATTCCCTCACGCTTGGCGCCAATGAGTTTTTTATTTGATAGAAAAAAGCAGACTATGCCTTCGCCATATGAAATATGAATATTAAGTAATAATAGCATGGCACTTCGAATTCGATATGAGAAAATTCTTTATTGTTTTTTTTTCAAAACATTAGATTATGTATCGAAAGAGAAGTATGAGATAAAGGGTATTTCCGATTTTATCTTATCTATCGGGGGTCCGTTTCAGCGTCACAAACTTTTTGTTTTCACACCAGAAGGCTCTTAACAATCTTTATGTTATGAAAGGATACGAAAATAAAAAATAATCTTATTTGGTTCTTATTTTATTTGATCAGATCAAAAAGAAACTTTGGGATTGCTGAATCATAGAGGAAATAAATATATAACGTAACGGAGCCATCATAGTATTTTTTAACTTCTCCGAAAGGAAGGGTGGTAATTGGATCATTTACCGATCTGGATCTGACAGATCCTACATTTTTCGATGGCAGGTAAAAGTCAATTCCATTGTAGAGCCGTATGCAATTCGCAAAAGATGCCTGTACGGTTGTTCAATTCTATCTTTTTTTCTTGTTATTCTTTATCTCTTCTCTTCGACTCATCATACGAGATAGAGAAATCATTTATTATGTTATATCATCAGGGTAATGATCCATCAACCGGCTGCCGCTTTTTATGAGGCACAAGCCGGAGAATTTGTCATGGAAGCGGAAGAACTACTGAAACTGCGCGAAATCATCACAAAGGTTTATGTACAAAGAACGGGCAAACCCTTATGGGTTGTATCCGAAGACCTGGAAAGGGATGTTTTTATGTCAGCAACAGAAGCCCAAACTCATGGAATTGTTGATCTTGTAGCGGTTCAATGAAAAAAGAAAGGATTTCGTGCAAATCCGTGATTTGAGATCTTCTTACCGGGTTTCATTTTCATTAAATTAAATAAAATGGGGGTAATTCATAATCATCCGGTTAGGATCGATCTAAACCAGTACATTATGTATATGATTCAGCATGCCAACTATTAAACAACTTATTAGAAACACAAGACAGCCAATCAGAAATGTCACGAAATCCCCCGCTCTTCGGGGGTGTCCTCAGCGCCGAGGAACATGTACTAGGGTGTATGTGCGACTCGTTCAGATCATGGACTGGGACGAAAAACAACTTTTCCAGTATCAATGATCAGTACCAGTGAATAGAATGGAAGAACTCCATTCACTATCTAAACTAAAAAAAAAAAGATCTATCATATTCCCCTATTGTGTATTGTGTATGAAATTTATGGTTTCCGTCGGTGCAAATACAATCACCTAAATTTAAGATAATAAGCAATTCCCCATTGGCAAAAGGGTTATCCATTAAGCGGGGAAAATCAGCAGAAAGATTGGGCTCCCACTCTTGCAAGAACGGACTAACAGGGTCAGCTACTTAGCTAACCTTCATAATTAAATACCGTTACTGTATAGGTAGATCTCATTGTGAAAGACCTATTACTGGATAATTCATGGGTAGAGCCAAAGAGTGTGAACTGTACAAGTTACCAATAAGATTTATTAAATGAAGGAAGGAGCTCCGGTGTATAGAAAGGACCTCACCGTTTAAGAAGTAACCATAGAAACGATGGAACCCACTATTTCTTTATCCATTTAATTTCAAATTGACTACTTTTTTAGTTAATTTACTATGTTTTTGATACCTAGTATCAATACTATTTCTTATTTCGAGGTGAAATGCATAGAAAAAAGAAAAAAAAATCGTGGTCGGGAAGGTTATAGTAGCAAAAGCCATTGGAATTTTTATTTTATACATTGGAAGAATCCGCTTTGTTATTAATAGACCAGGAAAGGGTACAAGGATAACTGAAAGAAAGGAAATCAATTAGTTATTCATCAAAGTTTCATTTATTCAATGACCAGAACTAGACGAGGATATATAGCTCGTAGACGTAGAACAAAAATTCGTTTATTTACATCAAGCTTTCGAGGAGCCCATTCAAGACTTACTCGAACTATTACTCAACAGAAAATCAGAGCTTTGGTTTCGACTCATCGGGATAGAGATCGGCAAAAGAGAGATTTTCGTCGTTTGTGGATCACTCGGATAAATGCAGTAATTCACGAGAATGGGGCATCCTATAGTTATAGTAGATTTATACACGATCTGTACAAGAGGCAGTTACTTCTTAATCGTAAAATACTTGCACAAATAGCTATATCCAATAGGAATTGTCTTTATATGATTTCCAATGAGATCATAAAATAAAGAGATTGTAAAGAATTCACCGGAATGATTTAATGATTTAAATAAATGGAGTTCCCCGGAGAATGAACTCCGGGAAGGTAGATTCTAAATTAGTATGATAAAATATGATAAAGTCGTCAAAATGAAGGAATATGTTCAATAAAAAAAAAAAAGGATTTCTTCTTCTTCCCCGATTATTTTTGTTTCTTACAACACAACAATCAAATCTCGATTCTTAGATTTTTCGAACAAAACATCAAATCTGCGTTTGAGTTCGAATTGGAATTTCGATTCAATTGAAGAGTAAGCCTATTTATTTCTGGTTCTAAGACCAGTAGTTCTAGCGGTCGACTCGGTTCTTTCAAATTGTTTCTCATTATTAAGAAAAGGTAACGAAGATAAAATACGAGCTTGTTTTATAGCAATAGTAATTAATCGTTGTTGTTTCAAAGTCAATCTATTCACTCGTCTAGATAATATTTTTCCTTGTTCACTAATAAATCGACTAATTAAACTCATGTTTCTATAATCAATTCGATCCCCCGATTGGATCGGGGGCAAACGCCTACGAAAAGATCGCTTGGATTTAAGAAAAGGTCGCTTGGATTTATCCATGGTTTGTTTATTCCTTATCCCGAAAATCCTATTTCGTTCGGATCAAAAATGAATTAGAATTCAGAAATAGGATTTGGTTTATTTCTATTTAAATATATGTTATATATATTATATAATATTATATACTATATTATTTTACTATATTATTTTTACTGTTCCTTGGAAGGGTGACACCTCGGTTCGATCTATTTTTTTATCTCCCCATGAATCGTATGTTTATAACAATAGGGACAGAATTTTTGCAATTCCAATCGACCGGGCGTATTGTGTCGATTTTTTTCAGTAATATATCTGGAAATGCCTGTTGATTCCTTATTAACACCGCCTCGTACACAACTAGTACATTCCAAAAGAACCCTTATTCGGGCATCTTTACTCTTGGCCATGAACCTCCTTTGTTTTTTTTTATTCATTCAAGTCTTCTATTTTCGATCCGAAGAAAGTAAGGAAAAAAAATAGAAGTTGCTAACTCAAAATCCAATTATGATATGAAGGATTTCGTTGTAATCAATATCAATAGAGTAATAGTAAATAATAAGTAATACAATGATTTCTAACTATAACTATATTTCTAATCGCAGTACAGTATTTAATTTAAGGATCTTGTATGATACTCTTGCACTAGACCAACATTTACATTTACGTTTTCCCTCTATTCTTAATTTGATTCGAGTCTGAACCCGAGTTTCGCTGAGGTTAAATCCACTTTTATTCTTTCTCTTACTCGTCCCTTATAAAATTCTAAAAAAGAGAAAAAAAGAGGAGGGGGAAAGGAATTAGTCACAGATATTTGATTGTATCTCTAATATTCTTCACCCCTTCTCATGTTAATTAAAAAAAGGGAATGTCAACGCATCCGGGAATAAACGATTAATCTCTATCAATAGACCTGCTAAGGACCCGAACCATATAGTACTTAGTACCGGTGCCGTGGAAAGATATGTTTTTAGATCTCGCATTTAAAATCCTCCTTATTTATTGTAATACATAATGGTAATACATATATGATCAGATGCATATGGACCACTTGTATTTGTACACAGAATTCCCGATTCAAATTGAAGATTCGCTAGATAAGATTTTCTTTTTCTTAAAACATAAAAAGAAGTTTCTTTACTCCTGAGCATTCCCCAAAAATATTCATTTTTTTTTTATTTCATTTTTAGGGTGGGTTTCATATTTTATATGTATATAAGTCTTTTATTATTATATGTTAATATATAATAATATGATAAAAAAAAAAAGAAGAAATGGGAAGAAAAATTGTGTATATCAATGGAGGAAATAAGGATGTGGAAAACAAGACAGGTATTCTCTACAATGACACTGTAGACCAATTGAAAGGGATGTAGCGCAGCTTGGTAGCGCGTTTGTTTTGGGTACAAAATGTCACGGGTTCAAATCCTGTCATCCCTACCTATTACTTCTCCTCTGAGCAGTAACGAAGAATCAATTGAGATCAATTAAAATTGGATATACATAATTTTTCATTTTATGATACTATAATAGTATATGCATACAAGATGTGTTGGAGTTACAAAAAGAATCCTTTTCTTTATAGTCTTATCTATTGTGATAAGAAAACGCTCTTAGTTCAGTTTGGTAGAACGTGGGTCTCCAAAACCCAATGTCGTAGGTTCAAATCCTACAGAGCGTGATTCCGTTTTTGTTAGTTGGAATTACACTGAACTAACTTCACTAACTTGAACAGCAATCTGAATTTGACCTCCTGTGGATTAAAGAATAAAGAAAAGAGGAGGTCAATCAAAAAAAGAGATGTTAATTAATCAAAGGTCCAACTGATCACCACGTCTGTATTGTAAATATGCAGTTACGAATAATCCAGCCAAAGTAATAGGAATTAGACCTAAGACGATTCCAAATAGAAAAACTTCAATCATTTCATTTCAATTTGTTTGAAAAGGGGAAAAGAGAGGTAATATCTATCCCTAAATCTTAATCCGAATTGCCCATGAATCGCAATGACCAAGAATTGGCAATTGACACGGTAAGGAACTCATAGAATACATGGAATCTCACGGAAAGGTTTCTCTTTATGAATTGTTTATTCGATTAATTTCAAATAAGTCGTATCTTGCTTAGACCAATAAATAGGACTGAGGTTATAGTTGAAGCCGCTAGTAGAAAACCGAAATAACTAGTTATAGTAGGCATGAAGGAGCTAAATGAAATATGTTCTTTATTATACATATGTTTATAAAGCACTTACCTAAGTTTCCATTTTTGCGAGATACGAGGATAAACAAAAATACCAATTGAAAGAATAAGTTAAATTGAAAGTTTTTGATTCATCAATCAATTATTATAGGCGGCACTAACAAAGATAGAGTGACAGAGGTATAAAAAGAAATCGATTCATTATCTGTGGCATCTACCCATACCGTGATTCCGAATCAACAGATTCATTGAGCAACTCTTGAGTAAACTAATAATAAAATAAGAACTGTGCCGTGTAACTTCGTTCAAAAATGAAACTTTCTTTGCGTCACTATGAAACAAAATTAGAAAATCATTTCTATTTTGATCATTTCTTTTTTAATTGTATCGAATACATTTTATATTTTGGAACGAAGAGTGCCCTTATAACAATAAAATCTTTTCTTTTACTTTTTACTTTAATTTTAACTCATTAGATTCAATAGTAGGTTCATTCACATAGTATCTCGAATGAGAAAAAAAAAAAGATATCGCACGATCAGATCACTCGAAAAAATAAAATCTGTATTTTGGTTCAATTAGATTCTAAAAAATTCCTATTATCTTTTCCTTTATAGGTTCCACATTTTGTCTTTCCATATTATAACTTCTAGTTAGGTAGTTAGGTCAAGAAAGAACCCTTAGATCTAATACAACAATGCGTGCTTCGCGAATATTGATTGTTCCCATTATTTTATTCATTGTT